ACTTTCCGTAAGCGAGCCCGTACTTTTTCCAACTGTTCAATGGCCCCTCCACGTAGTTCTTCTGAATTTCGAATAGTATTCAAGATCCTCTGTTTCCGATTATCTAATAAATCACTTAATGAAAGTAGATTATATTTATATTTACATACATGTCATAACTTCCATAACCCCTTCCCGAACCAAACATGAATCTTTCAATTCATTTGGCTCTCACGCCCAATTACTTATTACTTAGAAAAAATTCCCATATATTTTTATATAATATAATGTAATGAGCCTGTCCCCTCTTTTTTTTGTTCATATTCAAAAAAATATATAAACTAGCACCAAATAAAAAGATTTAGAGGACTCTTTTGACAAAAAATATGTAATTGTCAACAAAGTTGTTTCTTTTTTTTCTGAAAATGCAAAAAATTTTTATTACTTATACATAACAGATAGGTCGTCACTTCAGCATTGAATAAAAAAGGGGCGTTTTGCCCTCTTTTACAATAAGTTACAAATAAGTCGTTCAAATCGGTTTATCATTTATCAAGAGGGGTGTTATCTATCGATAAAATATTCATTTTGAACCATCTCTTTATTAACATATTGGTAGAAAGAGTACTGCGCTGCATCTAGACTTCAAAGAGTTTGTTTTAACCATATTATATTTAAGGGTCCTGCGTTATTGGTTGCTAGAGAATCAAGGTAGATTTTACCAATGAATTGAATCACGAAATGCTATGTTTCTTCTATAAAACATAAATTATTTAGATTTAGTCCGAAGTAATTCGCGCAATTGTGCACCTTTCTTTTATTTCCTAGTTAGAACGGAAGGGGTACAGCTGGTTATATCCCGCCGATTCTTGAAATAAACAACTCGCACACACTCCCTTTCCAAAAAAGATCAATACACCAAGCACTACACTTAGATTTATTAGATTTGTTGATAAAATATCGGTATTAAACCCGAAACTCCCGGCGGATGACCAGTAGCCCCAAGAAAGGAAAGAGTCGGTTACATTTTTCATATCATCTCCTCATATGGATAGACTAACTAGATCGACTAAAAAATTGACTAGAGTTTTTTTTGTATCACTTCGCACCTCTTTTTTATTTAGTCCTTTTTTGTTCTGTTCCTATTGGGAAATAGTGAAATGGATTTTATTTATGTGAACTATCCCCCTTTTTCAATACTTAGTTTCTCTTGGAGTAGGAACGGGAAGGATGAAAGCGAGCCGGGATACTAATTCCTCATCCGCAAATCCAACCTTCCCGTAGGTTATTTTCTTTTGTCAACGACGACATAATTCTACGAACGAAATCTTGATATAATTTGAAAAATCAAATGACAAGTCCAAGGCAATAAATATATATTTTATATTTCTAATATTAAACAAAGGGATTCGCAAACAAAAGGGCCAATGCTACAACGAGTCCATAAATTGTTAAAGCTTCCATAAAAGCTAGACTAAGTAATAGAGTACCTCGTATTTTGCCCTCCGCCTCAGGCTGTCTCGCGATACCCTCTACAGCTTGGCCCGCAGCAGTCCCTTGACCAACCCCCGGTCCAATAGAAGCAAGTCCTACAGCCAACCCAGCAGCAATAACAGAAGCGGCAGAAATAAGTGGATTCATGATAAGTTCCTCGTACCAAAAAAAGAAATAGTTAATGATACAACTACACAACCAATTATGACTTAATTATTACATCGTAGGATTCACCCAATCCAATAGAAGTAACTAAGAACTTCTAGTTGAAATAATAGTATTAGTGAATCATCAGAACTACTTCGATATCTCCTTTTAAGTTTCTATCGGAAGAGTCTTTTGAAATTCATACAACTTTAGCTCTTCCGTTTATTGGTTCCGAACTGGGGTTTTTTTATTAGTAAAAAGGAAACGGAAAGTAAAGGACTTCTATTCTATTGCTGAAAATGAGAGGAGTAGGTCAAAGGAATCTATCTTTAATTCATATATACTCAGCAATATGTAATATCACATATACATGTCTTTCTTCCATAACGTAAACCAGCTGTTTATCTTTGATTCAATAGGATAGGATTTGAGAATCAATTCTCGAAATATCTCCAAGAGTTTTTTATCATTATTTCAACGGATCTAATCTAATTACACAAATTGATTAGCCCAAATCATCTCATACAAATATTATTATTATATTGATTTATGTTCATACAATTTGTTAGTTATTATTTTACTATTGTTATTTTTTACTAGTTTTGTTTGTCCAATTCGTGAATAAAATAAACTAAAACGGGAATCCTTCGCTCTTTTCTCCTTTTTTTGAATCACATGTCCTAGACATATACTCCAAGCATTCTTATTCTATTATTTCAACTAATTGAAATAATAGAATATTCGTTGGGGGGGGTATGCTAGTAAGTGGACGGAAGGTAACTTTAGGAAAAAGAGCATTTTTGTCTCTTTCCCTTTTTTTTGCAACTCTCTAATATCCTACTATCTAATATCGCACTTTTTTTGGTTTTGCTATTCTTTTCTATCGTATATGACGTAGTTGTATATTCCTTAAATAAATTATCTTGAACCAAATGCCTGCTGTTATTTATTTTTATTGTTTTGAAAAAAACAACAAGACTGTTTCAATGATGGCCTTCCATGGATTCCCCTATATAAGCCGCGGCTAGGGTTGCAAAAATAAGAGCTTGAATACCACTTGTAAATAATCCAAGTAACATAACAGGTATAGGAACCACCAAAGGGACTAAAGAAACAAGAACAACAACGACTAATTCATCAGCTAAGATATTCCCGAAAAGTCGAAAACTAAGCGATAAAGGCTTTGTAAAATCTTCTAAGATGTTAATCGGTAAAAGGATTGGAGTTGGTTGAATATACTTACCGAAATACCTCAATCCTTTTTTTGTAAGACCCGCATAGAAATATGCCACTGACGTGAGTAAAGCTAAAGCAACGGTAGTATTTATATCATTCGTGGGTGCAGCTAACTCTCCATGAGGTAATTGTATGACTTTCCAAGGTAAAAGAGCTCCGGACCAATTCGAAACAAAAATAAATAGAAACATAGTTCCAATAAAAGGAACCCACGGACCATACTCTTCTCCAATTTGAGTTTTACTAACATCTCGAATAAATTCAAGAACATATTCGAAGAAATTTTGACTCCCACTCGGAATGGTTTGTGGGTTGCGAACAGCTATAGTAGCCGAACCTAATAAGATAGCAATTACAACCCAAGAAGTCATAAGTACTTGGCCATGGACTTGGAAACTACCTATTTGCCAATAGAAATGTTGGCCTACTTCCACACCCGATACATCGTACAAACCTTTTAGTGTTAGTGTGTTTATTAGAAAATTCATATTACCCCCTAAAATAAAAAAAAATGGACCCTTCATTTTTTTTTGATTCAACCATCTCTTTGCCTACTTGAATCTGGTATTTAGAATACCAACTAAGATTACTATTTTGAATAGTAACTAATCACATAATATCCCGGTTACTCTTATTTAGTTTGTTTTTAAAAATTCAGAAATAGCAATCAACTTAAAAATATATGAGAGTTGCGAAGTAGGTTATTTATCATATTATTAATCAAGGATTTCTTATATAGCTAAAATGTCCTTCACAAATTGCGAATACTAATTTGTTAAGAATTAATCGGATTGAAGATATAGCATCATCATTCGCCGGAATCGAGATATCTGCTAGATTAGGGTCACAATTTGTATCAATTAAACAAATTGTTGGAATTCCCAAAGCGATACATTCTCGTAGAGCTGTATATTCTTCGTGCTGATCGACGATGATTACAATATCAGGCAAACCCGTCATATATTTAATCCCGCCCAGATATGTTTGCAAACGAGATAATTGTCTTTTGAACACGGCCGCATCTCTTTTTGGAAGGCGGCTAAGTCTCCCTGTTTTTTGTTCCATTCTCAAGTCCCTGAACGTATGAAGTCTCGTTTCTGTAGTAGACCAATTCGTTAACATACCGCCGAGCCATTTTTTATTAACATAATGGCACCGAGCCCGTATTGCAGCCCAGGCTACTGAATCAGCTGCTTTATTTTTGGTACCAACAATTAAGAATTGTTTTCCTCTACTTGCTGCCTCAAAAACCAAATCACAAGCTTCTGATAAAAAACGAGCAGTTCGAGTTAGATTTATAATATGAATACCCTTACGCTTTGCAGAGATATACGGTCCCATTTTAGGATTCCATTTTCGAGTACCATGACCAAAATGAACCCCTGCCCCCATCATCTGTTCTAAATTGATGTTCCAATATCTTCTTGTCATTTCTCCCCACACCCCCCCTTTTTTTTAAGAGACGAGGAACCCTGAACTCAAATAAAAGGTTGTTCCGATGGAACCTTCTACTCTACCCTATAAATTGGACGTAGAGCCACGACCCAAGCAATTCTATTCTTTTCTAGACATTTATCTTTTTATTATTAAATCAAATGACTGCACCAAATCAAAGAAAGTAGTGAAAGGGATGAATCCTTTCTTGGCAATCATAAAACTTAGCAATCATAAAATCTGATAAATGATTGTTCTGATGTATCGTGGAAATCCTTTGAAGGGGAATAATCAAACAATTTTCTGTGATAAAACAAAATGTCTCTCATTTCTCCATCAAATCGATTCTTTTTTTTTGTTTCCAAAGGAATCTTGTTATATTGTTTTGAAGGATGCACGAATCCTTTGTTGAATCCGGTCCCGCCAGGTATCATCCCCCCCAAAACAACGTTTTCTTTTAAACCTTTCAACCAATCGATACGCCCCCGTAGAGCTGCTTTTGCTAAAACTCGAGCAGTTTCTTGAAAACTCGCTTCCGATATGAAGCTTTGAGTATTGAGAGATGCTCTTGTTATTCCCAATAAGATGGCTCGGTAACAAATCGTTTCTTCCAAAGCTCGTCCCACTCGTTCGGCTCGTAACAACCCAATCAGTTCTCCGGGTGAAAAAACGTTTGACATTCCGTCTTCTGAAACCAAAACTTTTGATGTTATTTGACGTACAACAATCTCTACATGCCTATTATGAATCTGTACCCCCTGGGATCGATAAACCTTTTGGATCTTATTAACCAAAGAGATACGACTTTGCACTATAGTTAGCTCAGCACCAACCAAGAATCCCCAAGGAATGCCAAGAATTCTTGTTATACATTCGTTCCAACCTTCAATCCTCTTTTCGAGATTTATCGATATTGAATCAATCGAACGTACTTCTAACACCTGTTCCACTTTTGGAAGACCCTGCGTTATATCGCCGGATCTCGATTTTTCATATATAAATGTAACTAATGTGTCTCCTTCGTAAAAAATTTCCCCATAATGGCCATGAACAGTTGCTCCCGGGGTAGCCAAATAAGGCTTAGCTGATCGTATTATTACAGAATCCCCTTGAACAAATATAACTTGACCGGATTTTTGGTGCGGTCCGTTTTTGTCTATACACACATTTTGACAAATAAATTGCCCAAGACTTATTATTGGAGAGGTCTCTTCGCAACAACTATGACGGATAAAATACCAATTCAAATGGAATGAATTGAAAAAAATGTTACTGCCTGGATCAGTAGTATAAATTCTACCGCTCTCATCCATTGAATAATATTTAATTGCTTGAAAAGTCTGTTTTAAATTGTCAAGTTGAAAATAATTTGTTAACAAGATATGATTATGAGTTTTTAAATGGTAAAATAAATAAAAATTATCAATTGAAGGAGACCATCCTAAAGGTCCGAATGACTCCCGAATTTCAATTAGTAAATCTTTTTGAATGGATTCTTTTATTACATTATGATAGTTTACTCGGTTGGATGGGCCCATTCGAGAACACTTGGACGATAACAAAATTATCAATGATTGGAATTGCTTATTTCTATTCAACAACGTATGAATAGTTCCTTGATTTGATGGGTTAAGGAATTGTTGAATCCTTGCCTTGGAATAAATGGAATAAAACGGATTACTATGGGTGCAATCTGATCGATTATCCCAGAGCAATCCTGAAACTGCGGAATCTTTTCTTTTTCCGATATACGAAATAGGAGATTTTGCCAAATCGATTCTTAAGAAATGCCGAATCAAATCGTTTGTTCTTATTTCAACAAAAGAAGCACGGGCTTCTTCGTTAAAAGAGTTTTTTTTATCTTGTTCCCAATTCAATACTAAACAAGTCCGAACTAATTGAATACTTGTATCCGAAATTCTTCTATTTTGATTGACTTTTCCAGAAAGGATATAATTGACAACTCGAAGTTGCACATTATCACTTTCCTGCAAGATATCAGTAGGGAAAATTGCTGCTAAATTGGGGCCATCCGTTATCTCATATGTAACAACAGGTCGAACCAAAACAAAATACTTTTTTTTGCTAGCTGTAATCCGTTGGACATAGATCCAATTTGTCAATTTTTTGGATTCCTTGGAATTTACCTTTCCCCTTCCTGGCGGGATCAAAACGCCGCTATACCGGGATATTTTATCGGTATCCACAGGAAAATGGATATCTCCAGAAAAAATTTTAAGTTCAATTCTGTTTTTTTTTCTCTCCACCCGTACCAACCCACCTACTCGGCTTCTTATATTTAAGGTGATTGGTGTATCTACTCCAATGATACTATTGTTCCGTACCATTATGAAAGAAGATCCGGATAAGATATGCACTTCCTCAGGAATGAAAAAAAACAGATCCACTTTCGTTTGGATTTGGTGTTTTGGCATAAATTCCTTGACTCCTCGATACTCAATCAAATCTTCCGTTTTAAGGATTGAATGCATTTCGATATTCCCATATCCATATTTTGTAATCCCAGAACGCTTTCTTCCATATCTAGGATCATCGAAATAGGAAAAAATACTATTTCTATGTAAAATACCATTTAGGGGGATTTCGGGCGAGATACCCGGAGGGGGCGTTAGTCTGGTCTCGCCTCCTTGAATTGATTGGAGTAAAATGAGAAATAAATTTCTGCGCCTCTTTGACAATAAATCAGAATTCTCGTGCAGAATGGCCGGATATACTAGATTACAATAAAAATCCGAACTAAATAAGTAGTGTCTCGGCCGGTGTTTAGTTACAGCGAGGTTAGAAGTATACCTTTGCTTGACAGAACTAGAATCCAGGTTAAGTTGATCTTGATCCTTGTGAAGCGAAAGGGAGACTGAACTTGATCTGTACGGACCTCCTAATAATATCCATAAATGACTTGTTTTTGGTAATAGGTGCACATTCCCATATGTAAATTCAGATGCATGATACACATCGGTACTCCAGTGCATTTCTCCGTCTGAATCCGAATAACTATGTTTTCGAACCCTCTCTTTAAAATTAAAAGTAGGTATTCCTGCGCGAATCTCAGCAATCACTTGTTCGGATTCTACATATTGATCATTTTGAACTAAAAGAAAACTTTTTCGCGGAATAGTGACATTATGAATAAGATCTTCACTCTCAATGATTACATACAAGTCTATAGAACATAGAAAGGCAGGATGC